ATAGTAGATTCATCCACGATCTATACAAGAGACAGTTGCTTCTTAATCGTAAAATACTTGCGCAAATAGCTATAGCAAATCAAAATTTTCTTTATCTAATTTCCAATGAGATCATAAAAAAACTAAATTGGAAGCAATCTGCCGGAGTAATTTAAACGGAGTTCCCCGGAGAATGAACTCCGGGAAAATAGAGTCAAAACGAAGAAAAAATGAAAAAAAAAAAGAAGTCAAAAGAAATTAGGACTCAACACTTTTTGGATTTGTTTTTGTCTTACGAAAGGAGAATCAAAGCCGGTCCGGATTGTTGGATTTTTCGAACAAAGCATCGATCTGCCTTTGAGTTCGGGTATGAATTTTCATTCAAGTGAAGAAAGAATAAGCCTATTTTGTTTGTCTCTCAAGGTCGCCTTCTATATTCTTTTCATCTGACTTAAATTTCTTTCCATCTGACTGAAATTTCTTTTCATCTGACTGAAATTTCTTTCCATCTGACTTATTTTTCTTTCCATCTGACTTATTTTTCTTTCCATCTGACTTATTTTTCTTTCCATCTGACTTATTTTTCGTTCTGGCTCTCGCGGTCGACTTGTTTCTTTCAAATAGTTTATCATTATTAATAAAAGGTAACAAAGATAAAATACGAGCTTGTTTTATAGCAATAGTCATTAATCGTTGTTGTTTCAAGGTCAATTTATTTACTCGTCTAGGTAAGATTTTTCCTTGGTGACTAATAAATCGACCGATTAAACTCATGTTTCTATAATCAATTCGATCCCCCGATTGGATCGGGGGCAAACGCCTACGAAAAGATCGCTTGGATTTAAGAAAAGGTCGCTTGGATTTAAGAACAGGTCGCTTGGATTTAAGAAAAGGTCGCTTGGATTTATCCATGGTTTGTTTAGTTTATTCTTTTAAACCGAAAATCCTATTTCGGTTGGATCTCGAAAATGAATTAGAATACAAAAAAATAGGATTTGCTTTCTTTCTATTCAAAATATCTTATATCTAATCATTTTTCCCCCTCCTCGGGAGGGTGCAAGCGCTCGGCTCGAGCTATTTCGTTATCTCCCCGTGAATCGTATGTTTGTAACAATATGGACAGAATTTTCTCAATTCCAATCGATTAGGCGTATTGTACCGATTCTTTTGAGTAATATATCGGGAAATACCTGTTGATGCCTTATTAACACCCTTTCGAACACACGTAGTACATTCTAAAATAACCATGATTCGTATATCCTTACCCTTGGCCATGAACCTCCTTTGGATTTTTAATTTACTCAACTCTTTTCCTTTCGATTCGAAACGACGAAGAAGAAAAGAACAATAGAAGTTACTAACTTGAAATCACATTATGAAAAATTTTGCTGCAATCAATATATTACACTAAGATCCAAAGATTTCTAAACAATATTTCAAATCACAGTATAGAATTTCGTTTAAGTATCTTGTATAATACTCTTCCCTAGACCTACATTTTCTCTTCGACTCCCATTCCGCATATTCTATATATTATAGAATTCTAATTTGAACCCGAATCCCACAGTCGTTGAATCCACTTTTATTCTTTCTCTTTCCTCCCTTATTCTAAAAATTAGAAAAAAAAGAGAAAAGAAAAATAGAGGGGGAGACTGATTAGTGACAGATATTGAATTGTAGCTCTAATCTTCTTTATTCCTTCCCACATCACTAACTAGAATGAAAAAAGGGGAATGTCAGCGCATCCGGGAAAAAACGATTAATCTCTATCAATAGACCTGCTAAAGACGCGAACCATAGAGCACTTAGTACCGGTGCCACGGAAAGATATGTTTTTAGATCTCGCATTGAAAATCCCCTTCATTTTATTGTAATACATTATGATAATACATATATGATCAGATGCATATGTAGACCACGTATAATTGGCCTAGAATTGTACACGGAATCCCTAATGAACATGGAAATGTACCATGATCCAGTAAAATTTTTCTTAAAACAGAACAAAAAACGGTCCTTTTGGTCTCGAGCATTCCCCCAAATACTCATTGAATTTTCCGACGGATTCCGTTCCATTTTTCAAATGGATAAACTTTTTTTATTATATGTTAAATGAGATCAAAAGGACGAAATGTACAGATAAATTGTATATATATATATATATATAATTATATATATAATCGATAGAAGAAAAAACGATATGGAAAACAAGACAGGAATTCTCTACAATGACACTGTAGACTAATTGAAGGGATGTAGCGCAGCTTGGTAGCGCGTTTGTTTTGGGTACAAAATGTCACAGGTTCAAATCCTGTCATCCCTACCTATAACTGCTCTCTCGAGCAGTAACGGGGGATTGGGTGAAATCGAGTCAAATTGGACATATATATCTTTGATTCTTATGATACTATAATAGTAGATTCAGACAAGACATATTGAGCTTACAAAAAGAATCCAATCCTTTTCTTTCCAGTCTTATCTTTTTTGCTAAGAAAGCGCTCTTAGTTCAGTTCGGTAGAAC